ATGAGCGGAGGAATAAAGATAAAGAGAATTTTCTATTCCAATTGGAATTTGTAACAGATCAAATTGGAACGAAATTCGAAATTGAGCAATTTTACTTAACTGAGTTAGACTTATGGAGTTTCGTATAGAATAGCAAACCAAAAAGTGATTCCATTTCGACTATTATTATGATATTAATATTCCAATACGATTGGATAACAGATACCGGTAAAATAACTAGATTCGGGATTTGATCTGTTCGATGAGCTAAAGTAAAGACCTAATCATCAGAAACAATCAATATAATCAATAGAAAGTTGATTTTTTTAGCATGTAGTTTTTTTTGTGACTTGAATTGTTAAGCTCAAAGCAAAATAGTTTGCATAGAAGAGATAGATTTTTATCTATTTTTGGTAGTAGAGTTCACATAATACGATTTAAGCGCATAATAAGAACATAAGATAAAGAAGGCCTTTTTTAACCCTATACGGATATATATAGCTATCTATATGTGTCTCTCTTTTTATATTGCAGTTCTATCTATTCTGGACATCACATGTCATGCCCTATCAAAAGTTCTATTTTCTCTCAGAATTAGAATTATGGACAGATCAGATATTCGATTAGTTATCTGTGTAAGAATTTACAGTCTGGGGTTTACATATATTCCTAATTGTTGTTATAATTGAAATTGAGAAGGATTTTTTTTATTGAAAAGAATCAATACTGATTCCTTACTTACATATCAATTTCCATTTTCTGCTATCCCTAGCATTAGAGAAATACAATTGGAGATTCAAATCCAAGAATTGTTTATGAATTCACATTCAATAGTTAATGGTTCCAATTTGTCTCCTTTTGTGAATGAAAATTGACATTTGGTTTTTTATTTCGGGGAAGGCATTTCCATATTTTATGGTTTAAGTTTAGATAGTATATGTTTTAAGATACTATAAAAATGAATCGAAAAGATAGATCCAATCCAAATCAAAAACAAGGAAGGATTTCTTTTATTTATATTTCATTTAAATTCATTTTTCATTTAAATTCATTTTTCATTTAAATTCATTTAAAGGGATTAAGATTAAAAAAATGGGATTTAAAGATGTTTCAAGATGCAAGTAAAAAGGGAAAGGGAATATTTTCGTCTCTTTTTTTTAGCACTTTGGCGACATGGCCGAGCGGTAAGGCGGGGGACTGCAAATCCTTTTTCCCCGGTTCAAATCCGGGTGTCGCCTGATTAACAAAAGACGCAAAATACCTATTATCTTATGTTTTGTTGATATAATTTGTCAAAGAGGGTTCTGTTTTCTAGAGTACTGTAAATTCTTTAGGAGTCAAGGAAAGTTTATAGTAATGAAAGGAAATCCGTAAATCTTGATATAATAGTCCGACCAATACTTACTACTAATGTATAGGGACTGTTTCTTGATTGAATGGCGGGATAGAAAATCGAATTAGTAGTTGTGGAAAGCGCGGAAGATACTTTGTATACAAATTCATAAAAATTCTTGAGTACTTAGGAATTTAATCAATCTAATATCGATTGAATAGATAATTGGATTTTACTTATACATATCTATTCTATTTTTTTACATACATTTTGACTTTTCTATTTTTATATAACGTACAAAAAGAAATTCTTTCTTTTTGGTTTAGGTAATTCCTAGTCAAGAATGGAGTAGGTTGTCTTCAAATTGTTTTCCAGAGAAAATCGAGAAACGTTAAGGATTAGATCAAATAGAAAGGGCTATGTAAAAAAAAACGAAATAGGAGTATGTAATAGATAACGATCCGTTTTGATTCTAGACTTTTCGATTTTTTACTTAATGAAGAACAACAAAATAAAGACTCGGTCTTATTAATCTTATATCTTAGTCTTATTAATCTTCTATCTTAGTAAGATTTTATTAACACTTCCAACTTCCCAGGGTTTTGCCCTTATTTTGTTTTTCTTTGTCCTTGTGTTTAATCTTTTCTAATTCTACTAGCAATCCTATAAGAATTTCTTGCAATATAGAAGAATTTCTTCTAATTAATTCTATTTCTTGAATTCTTTCATCAATGGTATTGGGCAAAATCCCTTTTTTGACTCTGTGCCGTCGATTCTATTATTATTAGTATTAGTGAAGAATTATTATTAGTATTAGTGAAGAATAATGGAAAATTTATTTCATATTCATATAGATAGGAGACATAATTCACATGGATATAGTAAGTCTCGCTTGGGCTGCTTTAATGGTAGTCTTTACATTTTCTCTTTCACTAGTAGTATGGGGAAGAAGTGGACTCTAAGGATACTATTAATTGAGTTCAGAAATCAAACTGTACCGATTCTTTTAGAGATCGTTCTGCAAAGACTTTTTTAATTTAACCATTGAAATTGAATTCAAATTCAATTGAATTAAAAGGATCTTCATTATATTCGATTATATTCGGGTGGAGTAATGTATTCTATGAATAATATATTAATAATATATGAATAATACCCCTTTAATCTAAGATATCTTATCTTCTTCGACAAGTCACATATTGCGCACTTAGTGCTTAGTTTAGTATTTGTTTTATTATTTTAAATTTTATTTTAGAAATTGGATTTATGCTATATTTTATTGACTTGACTCATTTCATATCATGATTCAAATCTTTAAAAGATTAAAAAATCTGTGAGGTTTACTTTACTAATCTTTTTCCTCAACACCGGAAAAGGTTTTTATAGAATTCTTTTCCTTGGATGATCTGTTAACTGCTTAATCAATTACTTCTGCCTTCTTCTTCAAAATGGTAAAAAAAGATTTCTTGATTTTCTTTTTTTAATATATATGTTCTTTTATTTATATGTTTATATGCCCAGACTCTTTTTTTTTCCTTTTCATTTATTTTATTCTTTCGTTAAATGCGATTCCGTAATTTCTATTGAAAATAATCAGAAATCTAGGAATTCGAATTGTAAGAGTAAGAGTTGCTTTTCGACTATTTCAGATTAATTGGAATCAACACAAATGAAGAAAAAAGAAATAGAATTGGGGCTTTATGTACATTACATAGAGATAATGGATTTCTAGATATATGAATATGGATAGAAAGATGATATTCTAGATTGATCTACATTAAGTATATTTTTATTTAAGTATATATTTGTATATAGTACAACTGTATACACTAGAATAGCAAAAATAGATAGTATGGTAGAAAGAAAACTTTTCTTTCTACCATACTATCTGATCTTACCATACTATCTGATCTTATAGAATACTGCTGATTCTAGTCCGCTCATTTCATCTAAAACGGCGAAATTTGAATCCTTTTCATTTTCTAATCGCCGATATTAATAAGAACTAAGATGATATTAATAAGAACTAAGAAGTCAAGTTTCATTCAAATTAATCACTTTGACTGACAGTTTTTACGTATATTATAAGTAAAAAGGCAGTAGGAACAAGAATGAACAGCGCAGTAGCAATAAATGCGAGAATATTTACTTCCATAGTCTCACTCTTTCGTTTTTCTTTACTTTGCAATAACTCGGGATTTAATCCCATAGAGATGATAAATCTTTCGCCTCTAAATTCAATGATATGAATTCCATCTCGATGATATCGAATCGAATCAATATCATGAATAACAATATCGGAGCTATCAAATCGATTTATCGTTGAGAATTGAATAGTATAACATAGAAAGATCGTTTATCCATACCGAATCCAAAAATGGATTCCTGGTATAATCGAGAATTTTTTTTTTTTACTTTATTTTTCATTCTTTTCCATTCTTTTTTTTCTATAAAATTCTCGCCTTCCTTAGTACAATCCATTTGTCGAAGTCTCATCTAACCGTGTTTTTTTATTTTGAGACTTAGACTCGTTATAAACAAACCCAAACAAAGAAACAATAGAAGCAAAATGGAGAAAGGGGAATTCAGTTCTAAACTCTTTGTTAATGATCTAATCTTATTGTAAGTAAAACAAAAAAAAAAAGTGTGATAAAGACAAGGGCAAGTACGGTATAAAAAAGATCGAATATTCTACCAAATTCAATTTTATTTGTATCGTATAAATACAAATTCGATTTGTGTATGGACTGCCACGAAAGATATGGTACTCGATTCGATTTCATTACACGAATCGGTAGAAATCAAAAAAGTCAAACTCAGTATGGTATCTCTTGGAATCCTGAATATAATGTTATCTATGACTGCACTAATCCATATATGTCTTTATCAATCGGTACTGGTTGAAGAACTGAAAATTCCCATATTTCTATTTGCTTTGATGAGAACTGAAAAACGAAAATAAATATGAAAATAAATAGAAAAAAAGAAATAGAAATAAGAATAGAAATAATAAAAAATAAGAAAAAAGAAAAAGAAAGAAATGGAAATAAGGTTCCCTTTTGAAATGAAATTATACTATTTGTCCTCGTTTGACAGAAAATGGAGAGAGAATTTGATATATATATATATTTTAGTAAATTATTGAATTTTGATCTGTCGGGACTGACGGGGCTCGAACCCGCAGCTTCCGCCTTGACAGGGCGGTGCTCTGACCAATTGAACTACAATCCCAGAGAAATGAAATAAAGTATAGAGCATACATATTCTTATGATTTCATTCAAACCCTTTCTAGTTAGATTTTAGATTGGAATTGCCACGTTGTAACAGAGACGTGAGTTTTCTATTGCTAAACACATGGATATAAACTTTAGCGATAACGACACGGATTACTACTCATTTTTTCATTATGTCAAATCCAAATCGATTGATAATCAATCTTTCAATGAAAAAAGAGTCTTTTTTTCTTTACATTTCTCTTTTTCTTAGACTTTATACTTACAAATCCTGATATGAATCTGGATCAAGAGCAAGATCCGAATTTGTGGAAAAAAAAAAAATAGAGCAAATCAAATAAATAATAAATAACAGGTAAAAATATATCAGAAATTTTGACTTTTGTCCGCTTTTGTACGTATCAAGCATTTCAAGAGAACAAAGGGGTTATACCATTTCGTGGTGGATCAGTGAATTATTGGGCCGAGCTGGATTTGAACCAGCGTAGACATATTGCCAACGAATTTACAGTCCGTCCCCATTAACCGCTCGGGCATCGACCCAGGAAGAATCAACTCCAGACTTATTATATTAACTTAATATATTTTAATATATTTTATTTATATTAACTTAATATATTTTATATTAAAAATCCATGATCAACTTCCTTTCGTAATACCCTACCCCCAGGGGAAGTCGAATCCCCGCTGCCTCCTTGAAAGAGAGATGTCCTGAACCACTAGACGATGGGGGCACAGTTGCCCGACCGTCAGCATATTATGCTCATAGTATGAACAGTTTTTTGAAATTGTCAATATAACGAAATAGTCTAATTAGATTTGAAAGATCTTTCCGTCTTTCATGATTATTTTTGATTCGTCATTTATATCCATGAATTATTCATTCTAATATCAATTGGAATTTTTATTATTTTTTTTTTTTATTAATTATTTTTTTTTTTACTAATTATTTTGTTTTTATTTTTATTTGAATTTAAAAAAGATTTTTAAATATTTTAATTTAAATATTTTAAATAATATAAATATAATAAAATATAATAAAAAAAAAAGAATAAAATAGATAAGAATAAAATAGATAAAATAATAGAAATCGAAGAAATAGAATAGAAGAATAGAAATAATACGAAAGATTCTTTCCTTTCAAGGAATGGAATGATTGATTTCCCAGCAAGCCGTAAAGGAGGGTTAAACCCCACTTCTTCCGCTTTCATTCATTGATTACCTCATTGGTAAGTAAGGGGGATGGGCATATCTCTATCGCCGACTATATTAATAATATATATACTTATTAATTTGAATTTAATTAATACTAAATATATTTACTTTACATAGATTTGATTTATAATCGAGTTCCCTAGATATATGTTGTCCGCATAGTGGCTCATTCCTGAATTGGATCAAATGGGCCCTTTTAACTCAGTGGTAGAGTAACGCCATGGTAAGGCGTAAGTCATCGGTTCAAATCCGATAAAGGGCTTTGGCCTTTTTTTTTTCAAAAAAATTCCAGCGGTAGTATTTTTATTTGATTTGAAAGGACAATAGAGATGTTGTTGATATTTGTAATAAAAAGAAAAATAAACAAAAAACTCTAATAATTCATTCTAAAATTTCTATATTATTATAGAATTTTAGAATGAATTTTAGTAATTTTAGTATAAGAATTATAGTTATAAAGTTGAAGATTTGTTTATTATATTATACTAAGATTATATTATTAAGCTGGTTCTTAAATTGCGAAAATGAAATTAACCGTAAAGTTTAGATTAGAAATCAACAAAAGAAAAAGTAAGTGGACCTAACCCATTGAATCATAACTCTATTTACTATTATGAATATTAAAATTCGATATAATGAAATTGGAACAGTAGATCCGCTATCCGCTTTTTCTTTAATTTTCATATTTTTTTTTATTAGACTCTGAAAAAATTTGTCGATATTTCTGATTCAATTTTCTTGTTTTTGTCCCTAGTTATTCTATAGGAATAAATAGGAATAAATCACTATTCCCTTCTTCCGCAGAAAAGTTTTTTTGAAGTGACAACATAAGACATATAAGAAAGATTTAAAATATCTTTCTTTAATTCCAGACCAAAAGATCAATTTTATATTGATAGTTTTATACGTATATAAGATTTATCTTTTATGGTATATAAGATTTATCTTTTATGTTTTATGTATAAATAGATAATCAAATTTATATATCTATCAGATAATGGTTTCATGGACCAAGTCTTTCCATATCGATGCATACACACTATTTTTATTACACCAAGACAATATAATGCAGAATAACTAAAAAAAAATTTCATGGAAAGTTTCCTATTATTATTTAATATTGCATTGAATTAAATAAGAGGAAATCTCCTTTTTCTTTTCTGACAGATAAAAAGTAAATAGAATAAAATATTTGAAGTGTCCTTCTTGCTTTGACCTGTGAAAAGACATATTCTGGGGTTTTAGTTCATATTCTATTCATCTGAAGGCAAAAGAAATAGAATAATAAAGGAAAATCTAATAAAGAAAAAAATAAATAAAATGAAAGAATAAAGATAAAAAATAAGAAATAAAATTAATTAAAATGAATATTAATTAAAATGAATATTGTAATCGTTTACTGCATATGCATATAGAAATTCGAAAAGTACAAAATATTGATTTTTTAATTTTAAAAATCAATCTGACTAACAAGATAAGATCCACGAATAAGATTCGTTTTATAGAATGAGAGGATTCAGTCTGAGGAGCAACTGGTAAGGAGGGGGAATCACTTGTTCCTTGAATCGCTCTTTTAAAAAATGCATCTATCCAATTCTAATTGGAATTGATGACTCACAAAAAAATTCATGTTGATATGGTTATTAAGGCTAAGAATAAGTTAAAATAACCGAATTTGGTTCATGATTTTATCTAAATCGAATTATTAACGGATAAAGAATTTTTTTTTTTATCTTCGA